CCGATGGAGACGAGATCAACGTGTCATTGGTTCAAGAGAAGTTCCCATCGAAGTTCAATATGAATCTTTAGGTACTTATCATGAGATTTATGGGCACTATCTAATAGTAGGAAGTATAACAAAAGAAATCCGTTCTATATACATTCGAACTACTCTTGGTCATATTTCTTTTTATAGAGAATTAGAAGAAGCCATACAGGGTTTTTGTCGAGCCTACTCATACGTTATCTAATCTAATTTCTTAGATTAGGCGATGTTTGTGCCTAGTGCCTAGGGTAATTCAGGTCTCCCAAATTTCACTGGTATTCTAATTTCTGAATTTCTGTGTGAATCAAGATTGAGGAAAGGAAGTTTTCGAATCATTGACTTGGGTCCATTGTCGAATCCTACTTAGCAGAAGAAATATAAGAGAAGAGGTACTTATGGCAGAACGGGCTGATCTGGTCTTTCACAATAAAGTGATAAATGGAACTGCTATGAAACGACTTATTAGCAGGTTAATCGATCATTTCGGAATGGCATATACATCACATATCTTGGATCAAGTAAAAACTTTGGGTTTCCAGCAAGCCACTGCTACATCTATTTCATTAGGAATTGATGATCTTTTAACAATCCCTTCGAAGGGATGGTTAGTCCAAGACGCCGAACAACAAAGTTTTATTTTAGAGAAACACCATCATTATGGGAATGTACACGCGGTAGAAAAATTACGTCAATCCATTGAGATATGGTATGCTACAAGTGAATATTTGAGACAAGAAATGAATCCTAATTTTCGTATGACTGATCCTTCTAATCCAGTACATCTAATGTCCTTTTCGGGAGCTAGAGGAAATGCATCTCAGATACATCAATTAGTGGGTATGAGAGGATTAATGTCGGATCCCCAAGGACAAATGATTGATTTACCCATTCAAAGCAATTTACGTGAAGGACTTTCTTTGACAGAATATATAATTTCCTGCTATGGAGCTCGCAAAGGAGTTGTAGATACTGCTGTACGAACATCAGATGCTGGATACCTCACACGTAGACTTGTTGAAGTAGTTCAACACATTATTATACGTAGAACAGATTGTGGTACTATCCGAGGTATTTCCGTGAGCCCTCAAAATGGTATGACAGAAAAAATTTTTGTCCAAACACTAATTGGTCGTGTATTAGCAGACGATATATATATCGGTTTGCGATGTCTTGCCACTCGAAATCAAGATATTGGGATTGGACTTATAAATCGATTCATAACCTTTCGAGCACAACCAATATATATTAGAACCCCCTTTACTTGCAGGAGTACATCTTGGATCTGCCAATTATGTTATGGTCGGAGTCCTACTCATGGTGACCTGGTCGAATTGGGAGAAGCTGTAGGTATTATTGCAGGTCAATCAATTGGGGAACCAGGGACTCAACTAACATTAAGAACTTTTCATACCGGTGGAGTATTCACAGGTGGTACTGCCGAGTATGTACGAGCTCCTTCTAATGGAAAAATAAAATTGAATGAGAATTTGGTTCATCCCACACGTACCCGTCATGGGCATCCCGCTTTTCTATGTTCTATGGACTTGTATGTAACTATTGAGAGTCGGGATATTCTACATAATGTAAATATTCCACTAAAGAGTTTGATTTTAGTTCAAAATAATCAATATGTAGAATCAGAACAAGTAATTGCTGAAATTCGTGCTGGAACGTCCACTTTTTATTTTAAAGAGAAGGTACGAAAACATATTTATTCTGAATCAGAGGGAGAAATGCACTGGAGTACTGATGTACACCATGCACCTGAATATACATATGGTAATGTTCATCTATTATTAAAAACAAGTCATTTATGGATATTAGCAGGAGGTTCGTGCAGATCTAGTATAGTGTCTTTTTCGCTCCACAAGGATCAAGATCAAATGAATCCTCATGCTTTTTCTGTCGAAGAAAGATATATCTCTGATCTATCAATGACTAACGGTCGAATAAGATATAAATTGTTAGATACTTCTGATAAAAAAGATAAGAAAATTCTTGACTATTCAACAAGACCTGATCAAACCATATATAATGGTCATTGGAATATTATATATCCTTCTATTATCCAAGGGAATTCTTATTTCTTGGCGAAAAAGCGAAGAAATAGATTCATCATCCCATTACAATATGATCAAAAACGAGAGAATGAACTAATACCCTGTTTTGGTATTTCAATTGAAATACCAAAACAGGGTATTTTACGTAGAAATAGTATTCTTGCTTTTTTTGATGATCCACGATACAGAAGAAATAATTCGGGAATTACTAAATATGGGACTGTAGAGGTCAATTCAATTATCAAAAAAGAGGATTTGATTGAGTATAGAGGATTAAAAGAATTTATTCCGAAATACCAAATGAAAGTAGATTGTCTTTTTTTTATTCTCGAGGAAGTGCATATTTTACCTGGATCTTCATTGATAATGGTCCAGAACAATAGTATCATTGGAGTAGATACACAACTCGCTTTAAATACAAGAAGTCGAGTAGGCGGATTAGTCCGCCTGGAGAGAAAAAAAAAAAATATTGAACTAAAAATATTTTCCGGAGATATTTATTTTCCTGGAGAGGCAGATAAGATATCTAGGCACAGCGGCATTTTTATACCACCGAAAACAAAAAAAAAAAATTCTAAGGAATCAAAAAAATTTAAAAATTGGATCTATGTCCAACGGATCACACCCACGAAGAAAAAGTATTTTGTTTCGGTTCGACCCGTAGTCACATATGAAATAACTGATGGCATAAATTTAGCAACACTTTTTCCTCAAGATCTCTTGCGGGAAAAGGATAATGTCCAACTTAGAGTTGTCAATTATATCCTTTATGGAAATGGCAAGTCAATTCGAGGAATTTTTCACACAAGTATTCAATTAGTTCGCACTTGTTTAATATTGAATTGGGATTCAGAACAAAATGGTTCTCCGAAAGAGATTCGTGCTTCCTTTATTGAGGTAAAGGGAAATGATCTGATTCGAAATTTCATGAGAATCGAGTTAGTAAAGTCCAGCATTTCGTATATCGGAAAAAGATATGATAGGGCAAGTTCAGGATTGATTTTCGATAATGGATTAGATCGTACAAATATAAATCCTTTTTACTGCAAGGTTAGTATTCAATTACTTACACAACATCAAGGTACTATTGGTACATTGTTGAATCGAAATAAGGAATGCCAATCTTTGATAATTTTGTCATCATCCAATTGTTCTCGAATTGGTCCATTCAATGGTTCGAAATATAACATGATAAAAGAATCGGATCCCATAATCCCAATTAAGGATTTGTTGTGTCCTTTGGGGACTATTGTCCCTAAAATGGTAAATTTATATTCATTTTACCATTTAATAACTTATAATCAGATTTTGTTAAAGAAATATTTGCTACTTGGTAATTTTCAACAGACTTTCCAAATACTTCAAGTACTTAAATACTGTTTAATAGATAAAAATAGGAGGATTTATAATCCCGATCCGTGCAGTAACATCATTTTGAATCCATTCCATTTGAATTGGCATTTTCTCCATCACGATTATTGGGAAGAGACATCTACAATAATTAGCCTTGGACAATTTTTTTGTGAAAATATATGTCTATTCAAATACAAACCGCACATAAAAAAATCTGGGCAAATTATAATTGTTGATGTTGACGCTTTAATTATAAGATCCGCTAAGCCCTATTTAGCCACTCCAGGAGCAACTATTCATGGCCATTATGGTAAAATATTTTACGAAGGAGATACATTAGTTACATTTATATATGAAAAATCAAGATCTGGTGACATAACACAAGGTCTTCCAAAAGTGGAACAAATCTTAGAAGTACGTTCGATTGATTCAATATCAATGAACCTTAAAAGGAGAGTTGAAGGTTGGAACAAAGGTATACCAAAAATTTTTGGAATCCCCTGGGGATTCTTGATTCAAGCCGAGCTAACCATAGCTCAAAGTCGTATCTCTTTGGTTAATAAAATCCAAAGGGTTTATCGATCTCAGGGGGTACAGATCCATAATAGACATATAGAGATTATTGTACGTCAAGTAACATCAAAAGTGTTGGTTTCAGAAGATGGAATGTCTAATGTTTTTTCACCCGGGGAATTAATTGGATTGTTGCGAGCGGAACGAGCGGGGCGCGCTTTGGACGAAGCGATCTCTTATCGCGCAATCCTATTGGGAATAACAAGGACATCTTTGAATACTCAAAGTTTCATATCCGAAGCAAGTTTTCAAGAAACCGCTCGAGTTTTAGCAAAAGCTGCTCTACGAGGTCGTATTGATTGGTTGAAAGGCCTGAAAGAGAATGTTGTTCTAGGTGGAATTATACCTGTTGGTACAGGATTCAAAAAATTAGTGCACCATTCAAGTAAGGACAAAAACTTTTATTTGGAAATCAAAAGAAAGAATCTATTTGACTTGGAAATAAAAGATCTTTTGTTACACCATAGAGAATTATTTTGTTCTTATGTACCAAACAATTTCCATGAGACATTAGAACAATCATTTACGCGATTTCATGATTCCTAAGAGCGGATTCTTTTACTTTAACTATCTTTAACTATCTTTTAATTATCTGTTTTTAATTATCTGGTCTGGCTTTTCTTTTAACTTAACTATCTTGTTCTTGTTCGAATATTGATAAAAAAATAAGTAAAAAAATAAGTAATTAAAAGACATTAATGGTTTGTACTGTGTATTAAAGGTCAATTCCCGGCAGAAGGTTCCATCGGAACAATTACTTATTTCAAAGTACCTCGTCTCTTTGTTAAAGTTAAAAAAAAAAACAAAAAGGAAGTGTGGGAAAAATGACAAGAAGATATTGGAACATTAATTTAGAAGAGATGATGGAGGCCGGAGTTCATTTTGGTCATGGTACTAAGAAATGGAATCCTAGAATGGCCCCTTACATCTCTGCAAAGCGTAAAGGTATTCATATTACAAATCTCACTGGAACTGCTCGTTTTTTATCAGAAGCCTCTGATTTAGTTTTTGATGCGGCAAGTAGGGGAAGAACCTTCTTAATTGTTGGTACCAAAAATAAAGCAGCAGATTCAGTAGCATCGGCTGCAATAAGAGCCCGGTGTCATTATGTTAATAAAAAATGGCTTGGTGGTATGTTAACAAATTGGTCTACTACGGAAACGAGACTTCAAAAGATCAGGGATTTAAGAGCAGAACAAAAGATGGGTAAACTCAACCGTCTTCCCAAAAGAGATGCGGCAATATTGAAGAGAAAATTATTTACCTTGCAAACATATCTCGGCGGTATCAAATATATGACGAGGTTGCCTGATATTGTGATCGTCGTTGATCAGCAAGAAGAATATACGGCTCTTCGAGAGTGTGTAATTTTGGGTATTCCGACGATTTGTTTAATCGATACAAATTGTGACCCGGATCTCGCAGATATTTCGATTCCATCCAACGATGATGCTATAGCTTCAATCCGATTGGTTCTTAACAAATTAGTATCCGCAATTTGTGAGGGCCGCTCTAGCTATATAAGAAATCCTTGATTATGATTAAGGGGGGATTTTTTGGATTCGGTTACTATTCTTGAATTAAATAAAAAAAAAAGCAAAAAGGTAAGTGCGGGCATATTGATAATATGTTATTATATTACGTGATTTCTTGGTATCCTATGTAAATTCTTGATATCTTAAATATACAATTAATGAATACGATTTTTGATTCATATTGGTGAGTTGAAAAAGAGATAGAGATGGTTGAATCAAAATAATTTCTTTTTTGAAGTTCAATTTCTGCTAGAGGACAATATGAATGTTATACCATGTTCCATTAAAACACTCAAAGGGTTATACGATATATCGGGTGTAGAGGTAGGCCAACATTTATATTGGCAAATAGGAGGTTTACAAATCCATGCCCAAGTACTTATCACTTCTTGGGTAGTAATTGCTATCTTATTAGGTTCAGTCATTATAGCTGTTCGGAATCCACAAACCATTCCGACCGACGGTCAGAATTTCTTTGAATATATCCTTGAATTTATTCGAGACTTAAGCAAAACCCAGATTGGAGAAGAATATGGCCCTTGGGTTCCCTTTATTGGAACTATGTTCCTCTTTATTTTTGTTTCTAACTGGTCAGGTGCTCTTTTACCTTGGAAAATTATACAGTTACCTCATGGAGAATTAGCTGCACCCACGAATGATATAAATACTACTGTTGCTTTAGCTTTACTCACGTCCGTCGCATATTTTTATGCGGGTCTTAGCAAAAAAGGATTGGGTTATTTTGGGAAATACATTCAACCAACCCCCATCCTTTTACCAATTAACATCCTAGAAGATTTCACAAAACCTTTATCTCTTAGTTTTCGACTTTTCGGAAATATATTAGCTGATGAATTAGTAGTTGTTGTTCTTGTTTCTTTAGTCCCTTCAGTAGTTCCTATACCTGTCATGTTTCTTGGATTATTTACAAGTGGTATTCAAGCTCTTATTTTTGCAACCTTAGCCGCGGCTTATATAGGTGAATCTGTGGAAGGTCATCATTAACTAGCTTTTCAAATAGTCTTTTTTTTTTTTAATTCTATTATTAAGTATTAAGTATTAAGCAAGCTTATCCCACATGATTCATGATAATCCAATTGGATGGGTAAGATAATAGTGTATGATTCCATCATCTAGAATTGTAGGAGAAAAGATAGACAATATTCCAACAGAATTCTAAAAAAAAAAGAAGGGCTGGGGAGGTTATAGTTAGAGTATAATATATGTAATAATGTCTATAGGCTCTAAACCCCCGTCTATTTTTCTAGGAATTATTCTATTACAGAATCAATTAAAAAAAATTAGGATGGTTTACATTATGGAAGAAAAGAATGGATATGTGATATTAGAATCACATTAAATATTCTTTAGTTATATGAGATAAGTCTATCCATAATATCGCTATATTACATAACTATATAATATTTATTTTTTTTTATAGTATTGTTTATTTTATTTATTTATTTTTATTTATTTTTATTTATTTTTATTATAGTATTGTAAGGGTAAGGCTAGAATTTCTATTTTTCCTAATTACAACCAATCCTATAATCATAATCTGGATCCTCATTATTCATATTTGTTATGTTATATATGAACAATATACAACATAAAAACAATATACAACATAAAATAAATATATATATATATTATATATATATTTATTATTTATTAATTCAAATTGAAATTAGATTCAATTCATTATATATTTCTATTATATATTTCTTATTTATATATTTATTTATATATATTATTTATTATTCTTAATTCCTTAATTCTTATATTTTTATATTATTTTATATTAAAATTTTATATTAAAATATTAAAAATTTTTGTTATTATTTTATTTATTATTATTTGATAATATGTATAATATACAATACAAATTACAACAAATTACAAATAATATAATTTATTATAATTATAATATAATTATTAATTATTATTTTATTTTAATAGTTAGTAACTAATTGGTAGTTAATTACTTTATTAATATAACTAATTAAGTATTTAATAATTAATAATTATTAGTTAATAAAATTAAATAAAAAAATTAAATAAATAATTAATAAATAAATTTTGAATTTAAGTTTAATTTAAGTTAAGATATTAATAATTAATATCTATTGGTACTTTTTTATTACATAATATGTATTACATATTAACTTTTTTATTACTATTACATATTAATATATATTTTATTATATTAATTTTTATTTATATTGGATTAATTTGGTATTAAATTAATTTGATAATTTGATTGATATTGATTGCAGCTCACACTGCATTTAGATAGATTTCAATATCAGTCCTTCTCTTCTAGCAATTTTTTTTTGAATGAAAAAATAAATAAACTTAACAATAGTGTAGTGTAGTAAAGAACGAAGAATTAAATGAAAGAATGGTTCGAAACAAAGAAATACAATAGTTACAACTGTATGCATATGGATTTACAAAAACTCTATGATAGTTAAAAACTAAAAACGAGATAGTTCTGACGATTCCGTTTTTTAATTTAGTAATTAATATTATTATTTCAACTTGTGTATCTTAATTAAAAAAGTCATAATTGATTGGTTGATTGTATCATTAACCATTTCTTCTTTTTTGTTTTGTGTGAGGAACTTACCATGAATCCACTGATTTCTGCCGCTTCCGTTATTGCTGCTGGATTGGCCGTGGGGCTTGCTTCTATTGGACCTGGAGTTGGTCAAGGTACTGCTGCAGGCCAAGCTGTAGAAGGTATTGCGAGACAACCGGAAGCAGAGGGTAAAATACGAGGTACTTTATTGCTTAGTCTAGCTTTTATGGAAGCTTTAACAATTTACGGACTGGTTGTGGCATTAGCACTTTTATTTGCGAATCCTTTTGTTTAATCCTCAAAAGAGACTTTTTTCTTATTAACTTGGAATTTTCCTTTGCTTCTTAGAATTATATTAACACGTTACTAAAAAATTACTTATTTATTGAGACAATACCTAGGAAGGGTTGATTTGAGGATTAGGAATTACCGCATTCACTTGCTTTCTTCCTTTCTGTCTTTAGCTTAGTACAATAGAAAACTTTTTTATTTTCATTGTTTGGAAGTGTTTCAACAAATGAAATATTTTTCAATTGATATCAGATCTAAAACCTAAGTCTAAAGTCTAAGTAAAGTATCTTATTAGAAAATTTTTTAAAATGTAAAAAAATTTAAACAAAACAAATGAAATTACTAGATTTCTTTTATTCTCATTAAATAAATAAAGTGGAAATAAAAAAAAAGAAATCGATCAAAAAAAAGGGCGATCGGAGTGATACAAAAAGAACTCTGTTCTTTGTTAGTCCTATCCAAAAGAAAAGAGAGGAGAATATATGAAAAATGTAATTGATTCTTTCGTTTACTTGGGCCACTGGCCATACGCCGGAAGTTTCGGGTTTAATACCGATATTTTAGCAACAAATCCAATAAATCTAAGTGTAGTGCTTGGTGTATTGATTTATTTTGGAAAGGGAGTGTGTGCGAGTTGTTTATTTCAAGAATAGGATGGATCCATCCATCTGCACTTATGGTATTTATAAGGGATAGGGGAAATAGTAAAAAAGTGCACGATCTCGACGAATTTCTTCTGAATAAATTAAGAAATTATATGCAAGAACCATAGCATTTCGTGATTTATTGGTAAATCCACTTTGATTCTCTATCAACCAATAATGCGAGACCTTTAACATGGTTAAAGCTAAATTGTTTAAAGTCCGGATAAAACATGGTATTCTTTCTACCACTACGTTAGTAACCAAATAGTTCAAAAAAATTGGTAATTTATTTGATTTTGATATATAACACTCATATCAATAAATAAATTTAAACTATTTACGAGATAAAAAAAAGGAACTTTGTTTCCTTTTTTTATCTAATGCCGAATCGACGACCTATGTATAAAAAAGAGGAATTTTTGGACTTTTTTGGACTTGAAGAAACAAAAATATAATATAAATATAATTATTATTATTTTAATTTTTTAATTTTTATAATCATATTTCCTTTTTTCATTCAAAAAAATGAAAAAAAGTACAAATAAAAAAACAACTTTGCTGACAATTTTAGATTTTGATCTGGTCTAGTCGGAAGAGTCTTCCTAATATTCTGGTTTTTTATTTTATAAGTTTTGATATGTTTAACTACAAACAGAAAAGAGAAGGTAGGCTCATTACATTAAAAAGCTATGGGAATACTCATACCATAAATAAATAATTGAGCGTGAGAGCCAAATGAATCGAAAGATTCATGTTTGGTTCGGGAAGAGATCATGGAAGTTGTGAAATTAATGGTAAGATAATCTACTTTCATTAAATGATTTATTAGATAATCGAAAACAGAGGATTTTAAGTACTATTCGAAATTCGGAAGAATTACGTAAAGGGGCCGTTGAGCAGCTCGAAAGAGCCCGGACTCGCTTACGTAAAGTAGAA